AACTGAACTAAGAGCGCTTTCTTATCTTCTTATCATTATCACACTAGCTAAAACTAAAAAAAAAAGAAGAGGATTTTTTTTATAACCCGAATACATCTTGTATGCATAAGACTATCATATAGAATATGATATAATAAAATAAAGATTATGTATGCCTGATTTTAATCGATTTCAATGAATCCCTCGTTACTGCTCAGACGAGAAGTAATAGGTAGGGATGACAGGATTTGAACCCGTGACATTTTGTACCCAAAACAAACGCGCTACCAAGCTGCGCTACATCCCTTTCAATTGGTCTACAGTGTCATTTTATAGAATCCCTGTCTTGTTTTCAAAATCCTTATTTTTTCCATTGATATATCCAAGTTATCTTGACATTTTTTTTTTATTCTCATGTAACATATAATAATAATAGAAGGCTTATATACACATGAATCTGAAACCCATCGTAAAAAATAACTAAAAAAAAAGAATATTTTTTGGGAATGCTCAGTCGGAAGGGACGTCTTTTTCGGTTTTAAGAAAAGGAAAATCTTATCTACCGAATCATTGTAAATTTCAATTGGAATTAGGAATTCCGTGTACAAATACAAGCGGTCCTTAACTACTTACATAGTTATATTATATCGGATCATATATGGATTACCATTAGGCATTACAATAAATAATACAATAAATAAAAAGAATAAAGAAGGAGGATTTAAAATGCGAGATCTAAAAACATATCTTTCCGTGGCACCGGTACTAAGTACTCTATGGTTTGGGGCTTTAGCAGGTCTTTTGATAGAGATCAATCGTTTATTTCCGGATGCGTTGACATTCCCTTTTTTCTCATTCTAGTTATTGACATGGGAAGGGGTGAAGAAGATTAGAGATAGAATCAAAAGATTTGTGACTAATCCCTCCCCCTCTTTTCTTTTTTTTTTTTTAGATAAAATAGAATTCAATACAATATAATAAGTAGAAGTATAATAAAGAAAGGAGGAAAGAGAAATAAAAAAGTAGATTCAACCTCGGCAAAATTTGGGTTTAGTCTCCAATTCCATTTAGAAATAATATTGTGAGAACAGAAATGTGTCTAGGGCAAGAAGATCATACAAGATCTTTTAATGAAATACTGTACATTGAATCGAATTCGATTCAAAATATACCTAAATATTAGTTTGTTGTTTTACTTCTTATTTTTTTTATTTCTTTTTTCGCGGAAAGTAGAAGAGTTGGTTGAATCAAAAACGCAAAGGAGGTTCATGGCCAAGGGTAAAGATGTCCGAGTAACGGTTATTTTAGAATGTACCAACTGTGTTCGAAACGGTCTTAATAAGGAATCAAGGGGTCTTTCCAGATATATTACTCAAAAGAATCGACACAATACGCCTAGTCGATTGGAATTGAGAAAATTCTGTCCCTATTGTTACAAACATACGATTCACGGGGAGATAAAGAAATAACTCGAATCAAGTGCCTGTGTGTCACTCTTACAAGGAACACGAAAAGGACATATTCTATATATACCATATTATTCTATATATTCTAGTTAACATAATTTAACTAACTAAAAAAAAAAAGCCAAATCAAATCCTATATTTTGAATTCAAAATCTTTTTGGATCAGATTGAAATAGGATTTTGGGGATAAGGAATAAACAAACCATGGAAAAATCCAAGCGACTCTTTCTTAAATCCAAGCGATCTTTTCGTAGGCGTTTGCCCCCGATCCAATCGGGGGATCGAATTGATTATAGAAACATGAGTTTAATTAGTCGATTTATTAGTGAACAAGGAAAAATATTATCTAGACGGGTAAATAGATTAACCTTAAAACAACAACGATTAATTACTATTGCTATAAAACAAGCTCGTATTTTATCTTTGTTACCTTTTCTTAATAATGAGAAACAATTTGAAAGAAGCGAGTCGACCTCCGGAGCTACTGGTCTTAGAACCCTAAATAAATAAATAAAAAGTAGACTTACTTTACTCCTCAATTGAACCCAAATTCAAATTCAAATCCGAACTCAAACAGAGATTGATATTTTGTTCGAAAAATTGTAAGAAAAAAAATTGGGGAAGAAGAAGAAATCTTTTTTTATTGGATATTGGACATATTCGCTCATTTAATTTTGAGCGACTTTATCATATTCTCTTTATCATACTAATTTCTACTCTACCTTCCCGGAGTTCATTCTCCAGCGAACTCCATTTAAAATATTCTGACGAATTCCTTACAATTTCCTTTTTTATTTTATGATCTCATTAGAAATCATATAAAGACAATTCCTATTTAATATAGCTATTTGTGCAAGTATTTTACGATTAAGAAGCAACTGTCTCTTGTACAGATTGTGTATTAATCTACTATAACTATAGGATACTCTATTCTCGCGAATTACTGCATTTATCCGAGTGATCCACAAACGACGAAAATCTCTCTTTTTCCTATCTCTATCTCGATGAGACGAAACCAAAGATCTTATTTTCTGTTGAATAATTGTTCGAGTAAGTCTTGAACGAGCCCCCCGAAAGCTTGATGCAAATAAACGAATTTTTGTTCTACGTCTCCGAGCTATATATCCTCGTCTAATTCTAGTCATTGAATAAATGAAACTTTCATGAATAACTAATTGATTTCCTTTCTTTCAGTTATTCTTTTCCCTTTTCCTAGTTTATTAATAACAAAACGGATTCTTCCAATGTATAAAATACAAATTCCAATGGCTTTTGCTACTATAACCTTCCCAACCACAATTTGTCTTTTTTTATAGGCATTTCACCTCGAAACGAGTATTGATACTAGGTATTAAAAAACAGAAAATAAATAGAAATGAATAACGAAATAGTGGATTCCATCGTTTCTATGGTTATGTCTTAAACGGTGAGGTCCTCTCTATACACCGGAGTCCCTTATTTCATTTAATCAATGCTATTAGCAACTTGCACAGTTCAAATTCTTTGGCTCTACCCATGAATTATCTAGTAATAGGTCTTTCACAACGAGATCTACCTATACAGTAACGGTATTTAATTATGAAGATTGGCTGGGTAGCTGACCCTCTTAGTCCGTTTTTGCAAGAGTATAGGCATAAGATTTCGGCTTTGAAAATAGGATTTCCCCGCTTAATGGATAACTATTTGTTACCAATGAGGAATGTTTTCTCATCGGAAACCATAAATCTCATATACAATAGAAGAGAATTGAATAGATCTTTTTTTTTTAGTTTTCGATATATAGATATAGATAGTGAATGGCCTTCTTCCTTCCATTTTATACTATTGACTAGTACTGATCATTGATACTGGAAAATGGATTTCCCTTTTTTCTCCCAATGGTGATCTGAACGAGTCGCACATACACCCTAGTACATGTTCCTCGACGCTGAGGACATCCCCCAAGAGCGGGGGATTTCGTAACATTTCTGATTGGCTGTCTTGTGTTTCTAATAAGTTGTTTAATAGTTGGCATGTTGAATCGTATACATAATAAATGGGCTGGTTTAGATCGATCCTAACCGGATGATTATGAATTACTTCTCTATTTAATAGATGAATAGAATATTAGTAAACCCGTTAATAAGTAAGAAGATAAAATCTCAAATCGGCGATTTTCGTCAACTTAATGCTATTTTTTTTTATTCAATCGCTACAAGATCAACAATTCCATGAGCTTGGGCTTCTGTTGCTGACATAAAAACATCCCTTTCCATATCTTCGGATACAACCCATAAGGGTTTGCCCGTTCTTTGTACATAAACTCTTGTGATGGTTTCGCGCAGTTTCAGTAGTTCTTCTGCTTCCAGGATAAATTCTCCCGTTTGCGCCTCATAAAAAGAACTCGCAGGTTGATGTATCATTACCCTGATAATATAACAAATGGTTCCTCTATCTCGCATGATGAGGTGAGGAGAAGAGATAAAGAATAATAAAAAAAGAAAGATAGAATTGAGCAACCGTACAGGCATCCTTTGCACATTGCATACGGCTATACAATGGAATTCACTTTACCTTCCATTTCCATCGAAGAAAGAGAAAAAAATATAGATATAGGGTTTATCCGATTCAGATCGGGAAATGATCCAATTACCATCCTTCCTTTCGGAGCAGTTAAAAAATACTATGATGGCTCCGTTGCTTTTTATATATTTCTCTCGTCTGTGATTCAGCAATCCCAAAGTTTCTTTTTTTTTTTTTCGTACTCTTTCATAACAATAACATAAATATTGTTAAAAGTTTTCTGTTGTGAAAACAAAAAAGTTTGTGACGCTGAAATGGTAATGGTCACCGATAAATAAGAAAAAATCGAGAATACCCTTTATTTTATAAAAATTTCATACTACTCTTTCGATATATAATCTAATGTTTTGAAAAAAAAAATTTCTCATATCGAATTCGAAGTGCCATGCTATTATTACTTAATATTCCTATTTCATATGGCGAAGGCATAGTCTTTTTTTTTTGTTCTTAAAAAACTCATTGGCGCCAAGCGTGAGGGAATGCTAGACGTTTGGTAATCTCTCCGCCGACCAGGATAAAAGATCCCATTGAAGCGGCTAATCCCATGCATATTGTATGCACATCGGGTTGCACAAATTGCATAGTATCATAAATAGCTACTCCGGGGATTACCCATCCGCCAGGAGAGTTTATAAACAAATACAGATCCTTGTTATCATTCTCTATACTGAGATATACCATAAGACCAATAAGTTGATTCGAAATCTCGCTATCAACCTCTTGGCCTAAAAAAAGTAATCTTTCTCGATAAAGTCGGTTGATTAGGATAAAATTTGTATCCCTTAAGAGCCGTACATGCACCTTTTGATGCATACGGTTCAACAAAAATTGCGAAAAAAAAAGAATCAATGTGTAGATTCCAGCCCTCTTTCTTTTTTTTTTTTCATAGCGGGGCCCTTTCTTTTCTAATCTAATTTTAGAATTTCTTAATGAAGCGGCTTTTTTTTCTTCCACTTTTCAAGAAAGATGAGTTTTGGTTTTGTCCCCTTTCCC